AAAATGTTGAAAATTCCGTTGATTTAATATTACGTGGAAATTTTAATATTTCGCAAATTCGTAGTTTAACCCAAAACCAAAAACTTAAGATTAACTACCAAATTATAAAAAATGATTTTTTAATAAAAAATTCACAATTTATAAATAAAGAAATGATCTCAATTCATAGGCATTGGTTTATAAGTCATCAACCAAAAAGTCGGGATTTACTCCATTTAAAAAATACAACTTTAATTATTTATCCTTATTCTTTATCGAAAAATTTAATTCGAGAAATTTTAGTAAAACTTGGTAATAAAATAATTATTACAACTCAAATTAAACAAGCAAATCTTATTATAGGTTTGAAAAAACATTTGAGACAAAATTTTAGGCTAAAAAATTTAGCTACTAAACAAAATATACCAATTTATACTATAAATCAGAGAAGTATTTATCAAATTATGCGCTTATTACAATTTTTTATTTCTTAATTATAAAAATCAACACAATAATTGATGAAATTTTTGTTTCCATTCTTATACTAAAAGTTAAAAAGTCGTGAATAGAGTATAAGAATTTTATTAACGTGCGATTTCTAAAATAATTATAAAGGAATTATTTAGGCATTAATAAAAAGAATAATCTATAGTATGAAAATTTCTTTTTATTATTTTATGTCCAAATTTTAAATTATTCTTTTTCAGTGTAATAATAGAAGAATTAATAATTAAATATAAAAAAAAGTAGATATAGTTAAAATACTAATTTACCTTTTTAATCTTATGCTGCTATTTTACAATCCTGACATATGTAGATTACTTAAGTAAATTATATTAGTTACTATATCCAATATCTATTATACTACATTCTCCTTAAAATAACAATATTAATATTGTTATTTTAAGGAGAATGTAGTATAATAGATATTAAGGGGGGATAGCTCAGTTGGTAGAGCAGTGGATTGAAGATCCTCGTGTCCCCGGTTCGAATCCGGGTCTCCCCATTCTATTATGAATTAGGCAAAGTATTAAAAAATTTCGTGGGGTCATCTTGAAATAAAAGGTTGACTATTCCAAGTGGACCATTTCGGTGCTTTGCGATTATTAATTCTGCAGAAGTAATATTTTCATTTTTTTTTATCGTCGAATTATAGTAATTTTCTCGATATAGCATTAATACTAAATCAGCATCTTGCTCAATGGATCCACTTTCACGCAAATCAGATAAAACTGGTCTTTTATTAACACGGTTCTCAACATTTCGACTTAACTGAGATAAAGCAATAATTGGAATTTGAAATTCTTTGGCAATATTTTTAAGTGTTCGCGTAATTTGTGAAATTTCTTGAACACGGTTTTCAGATTTTGATTTTGAATTTAGAAGTAATTGTAGGTAATCAATAATAATTAACCCAACTTTATTTTGTTCAAACAAAATTTTTTTTATTCTAGAACGAATATTTAAGGTTGTTAGATTGGGTTGATCATCAATAAAAAATGGTAATTGAGAATATTCTTGAATACTTTTTTTTAATTCATACCAGTCTTCCTTATATAAATTCCCAAGCTTTAAACGAGTTTGACTTATTCCAGTTTCATTTGCTAATAAACGGTAAATTAATTGTTCTTTTGACATTTCAAGACTAAAAAATATAACAGGTAATTTATATTGTTTGAGTATATTTTCAGTTAAATTCAAAACAAAAGCAGTTTTCCCCATTGAGGGTCGTCCCGCAAGAATAATTAAATCTGATTTTTGAAAACCTTGAGTTAATGAATCTAAATCATAAAATCCGGATGCTATTCCGGGTAGGTCTGGTTTTAAAGCTTTTTGTTTTAATTCTAAAAAAACTGTTGAAAATAGTTCTGCAGTAGTGAATTGTTTTTCTTTTGTTAATTCATTTGTTAATGCAAATGATTTTTTTTCGAAATCGTTTAAAATTTTTTCTAATGGAATATTTGTAATATACGCTGAATTAATTGCTTCGTAACCTAAATTGATTAGTGCCCGCCGCAAAAATTTATCCTGAATTAATTGAATGTATTCCTCTAAATAAACTAAATTAGGAATTTGATTTAGAAGTTCTAATAAAACTTTTGTACCTCCAATTTTATTTAAACAACCAGTTTCTTTTAAAAAATCATTTACTGAAAATACATTTACTGGAACTTTTTTACGGTACATTTCTATAATAGCTTTATAAATTTCTTGATGGTTTATAAAATAGAAAGTTTCAGCTTGAACAGTTTTCATTGTAATTTCAATTGCTTCATAATTAATTAATAAACAACTTAATACAATTTTTTCTGCTACAAAATTATGTGGTAAAGGAGTTTTTGGAAGTGAAAACTGTACCTGATTATCAAAATTTTTCATATTCATTAAAATTTAGTGTTTATGGTAACCTAAAAATAGAAGCCTTGTTTTTTAAACAGATATGTATTACAATATTAATAATATGCGTCCTTAGTTCAGTTGGTAGAACGCTAGTCTCCAAAATTAGATGTCGAGGGTTCAAGTCCTTCAGGACGCGTTTCTCTTAAAAATAAGAGGTGTATTTTTGAAAATAGAATTTTAGTAATTCAAAATTTCCGTAACTAATTAATTTTGAAAAGATTTAAACTTTAAAACACTCTTAATAAAAACGTTAAATCTTTAATTAATAAAAGTTAAAATGATATATCTCTATTTTATCAAGAAATAAAAATAAAATTATATGGCAAAAAAAATAACTGCATTGATTAAGTTAGCATTACCAGCTGGAAAAGCTACTCCAGCTCCTCCTGTAGGTCCAGCTTTAGGTCAACATGGTGTAAACATTGCAGCCTTTTGTAAAGAATATAATGCTCGAACAACTGAAAAAATGGGACTTATTATTCCAGTTGAAATTTCAGTTTATGAAGATCGAAGTTATACTTTTGTTCTTAAAACACCACCTGCATCTGTTTTATTAGCCAATGCAGCAAAAGTTAAAAAAGGTTCATCAACTCCAAACCGAGTAAATGTTGGATCAGTTACAAAAGCACAATTAGAAGAGATTGCGAATATTAAATTACCAGATTTAAATACTACTAAATTAAGTAGTGCAATGAGAATTGTTGAAGGTACTGCCCGAAATATGGGTATTACAGTTATAGATTAACGTTTAAGTTTATAAGTTTTTAAGAAAGAAATTATATGCGAAAATTATCCCGACGTCAAAACGAAAACCGTAAAAAAACTAAAAATGTCGTTCAGTCAAGTTTAGAAGAAGCGATTAATTTACTTCAAGAAACTGCAACGGCTAAATTTATTGAATCTGTTGAATTACATGCTAACTTAAATATTGACCCAAAATACGCAGATCAACAATTACGTACAACTGTAACACTACCACATGGTGTAGGTAAGTCTATGCGTATTGCTGTTTTAACAAGTGAAGCAAATTTCAACGAAGCTAAAGAAGGTGGTGCTGATATTGTTGGTAGCCAAGAATTAATTGATGATATTAGTCAAGGTAATATTAATTTTGACTTATTAATTGCCACACCTGACATGATGCCAAAACTAGCAAAACTTGGACGAGTTTTAGGCCCGAAAGGCTTAATGCCTTCACCTAAGTCAGGAACTGTTAGTACAACTTTAACCGAAACGTTATCTGACTTTAAAAAAGGAAAATTTGAATATAAAGCAGATAAAACAGGTGTTGTGCATGTTAGTTTTGGAAAAGCAAATTTTTCAAAAAATCAATTAATTGAGAATTTAACATCATTATACGAATCCATTCAACAAAATCGCCCATCGGGTGTTAAAGGTAAATATTTTAAAAGTTTATTTATCTGTTCTAGTATGGGCCCCTCTATTCAATTAGACTTAAATGCATTTGATTAAGCTATTTAAGTATACTTGAGTATTTCATTATAAAATATCATATATATATATACATTAACTAAAAAATTTTTATGTCAGATAAAATTAATCAAATTGTTGAAGAGTTAAAAACATTAACTTTATTAGAAGCATCAGAATTAGTAACAGCAATTGAAGAGACTTTTGGTGTTGACGCATCGGCAAGTGTTGGTGGTGGTATGATGATGGCTGCAGCTCCAGCTGCTGTGGAAGAAGTAGAAGAAAAAACAGAATTTAACGTAATGTTAGATGAGGTTCCAGCTGATAAGAAAATTGCTGTATTAAAAGTTGTTCGAACTTTAACTGGTTTAGGTTTAAAAGAAGCAAAAGAGCTTGTAGAATCAACTCCTAAAATGGTTCAAGAAGGATTAGGTAAAGATGCAGCAGAAGATGCAAAAAAACAAATTGAAGAAGCTGGTGGGAAAGTATCATTAACATAAAGCTTTTCCTTTTAAAAAAGATATATTTAGAATATATCTTTTTTAAAAATCATATTTTTATTGAACAATTTTTTATTTTATCTTTAAATAGATTTATTTTGGTTTATTGTTTCTGTTAATGAATTTAAAATTAATTTAATTGAACGAACTGCGTCATCATTTCCTGGAATTGGGATATCTACTAGATCAGGATCACAATTAGTATCCAGAATCGAAATAATTGGAATACCTAATTTACGACATTCTTGAATAGCGGTCATTTCACGTTTTTGATCTATGATAATCGCAACATCAGGTAAACTACCCATATTTTTGACACCATTCAAATGTTTACGTAATTTTTCTAATTCTTTTAATCGTAACGATGCTTCTTTTTTTGGTAATAAATTAAAAACTCCATCAACTTCTTGTTGTTCTAATGTTTTTAATCTTTCAATTCGGCTTTTTAAGGTAACCCAATTTGTTAACATACCACCTAACCATCTATGGTTTACATAATATGAATTACAACGATTTGCTTGTTGGGCAATTACTGCACTTGCTTGCCGTTTTGTCCCAACAAATAAAAATGTTTTACCCTCTGATGCCGCTTTTGCTACATATGAGTTTGCCCGCTTTAATAATTGAGCTGTTTGTACTAAATCTAAAATGTGAATATTATTTCGTTCCGTATAAATATAGGGAAACATTTTTGGGTTCCAACGGTAAGCTTTATGTCCAAAATGAACACCAGCTTCTAATAATTGGGCTAAGTTAACATCAGCCATAAAATTTGATAACTCCTTAATTAAATAATTAGTAACTTACTTTAGTATAGAATAACAATAACAGATTGAAAAGAAATAAGTCTAGATTTTTATTTTAATTTTTTCGACATTAATTTTTGTTTTATTTTGTATAGTTGGATTAAAACAATTTGTATAACTTTGATAACCTGTACCAGACGGAATTAAATGTCCTATAATGATATTTTCTTTTAATCCACGTAGCCAATCTACTCGACCTTCAATAGCGGCTTTTGTTAAAACACGTGTTGTTTCTTGGAAACTTGCTGCTGAAATAAAACTTGGATTATTTAACGCTGCTTTTGTAATTCCCAATAGTAATGGAACATAATACGCTGGACGTTTATCATGACCTTCAATAATTTCATTAATGTATTGAATGTGGTATAAATCAACAACTTCGCGTGGTAATAATGGAGTATGACCTTCATGAGTAATTAAAACTTTTGTGGTCATTTGTTTAATAATAACTTCTAAATGTTTATTTGCAATTGAAACGCCTTGTGATTCATAAACAGACTGAACAGCATTTAAAATTAATAGTTGAATCTTTTTAAACGTTCGATAACTTGCTTCATAATTATTTGTTAAACGGTACGAAGTTGTAAACGTATCTTCACTAGAAAAAAACTGTTTTTTTATTCCATAGTAATTGAAATAAATTTTTAATAAATTATGTGGGTTAATTTTATCATTTTCTTTTATCGTTGTACCTAGTTTTTGAAATTCAAACCCTGAATCAATACTAGTCTTTTGAATTAATAAACTCTTTTTTTGATTTGTTGCTAAATGTTTATTTGTGGGTTTCTTTTTTCGAGCTTCTAATAATTCTTCTATTCGTGGTAACCCTTGAACAATATCACCAGTAATTTCTTTTTCAAAATTTAATAAACCAATTACTTCTCCTTTTTCGATAAATTCACCATTTTTACAATAAACGCTATTTACTTCTTCTTCAAAATAATCTTCTGTTATTGAATGAATTCCAATTGATTTATTAAAAGGATATTTTAAAAATTTTAAACCTGTTAAATTTGTATTAAAAGAAGTGGTTCTTTTAATTTTATTATCAATTAAATCTGAACTCTTTAATAGTAATGGTAAACATTGTTTAATTTTTAGTTCTGTATTTTCGATTTTAAAGTTCTTTATAATATTTTGTGATATAGTTGCCTGATTTTCTTTTTCTACTGAGAAATTTTTTAAGAATAGTGGTATTGGTGAACTATAAAACTTTCCATTTTTCTTCATAAACATTTTTGAGAATTTGACTTTAAAACCATAAGATTTTTTATATGGATCCAGCCTTTCTACTAAGGATCGTTTTGTAATATCATAATAATTTAGAAAAATGTTCCCTTTGTTACTAACCTTGTTATGGTTTAATGTTAAAAATTTATATTCTAAATCTGTTTTTTCTCGACCATTTTCAGTTTTACAATTTGGGAAAAAATAAGGACGTCCTTTTTGTACTGTTAAAAATTCACCATTATCGATTAATATTTTTCCTGTTTGATTTACTTTATTATTATCAATAATTAATTCATTAACTGTTCTATTTTTTCCCTGTTCTTTGCGAACAGTTATACAATCATTGTTCGATATTAAAAAAATTTGTTTTTTATTAGATCGTTTTGATTTAAATTTTACGATTTCTAGAGAATTTGCCGTTACTGATTCAAGATAACCTAAAGTTGTATATGAATCAATAAATTGATTTGATCCAATATTTAGAGAAGATTGTAAGTTTGTATATTTTAAATGTGCCGGAATAAATTGATTTAAAATCAATTTCTCTAAAATTTTAAGTTTTAACCGTTTTATTTTAAAACAATTACTTAACTCAATTGTAATATTATTTTGTGAGGAGTTTTTTGAGTTTATATTTACACTTTGAGCAATTAAATTTATACTATTTGAAGTTTTAATTTTTTGATTTGTTTTATATAAATAATTAGTCTTAGTATCTACCTGAAAAATTGATTCAGAGTTTGTATCATTATTAAAAATCGTTTTTAAATTTTTTCCTTTAGGAATTTCATAAATGTTAAAAGGTCTAATTAATAACTGATTATTTGTTTTGTTTGGAATATTTTCACATAATGATGGTTGAGTTATTTGAATATTATTAAAAATAATCTCACCAGGATAATATACATTTTTATCTACTTGTTCAAATTGCTTACCTTGATAAACGAACCCAGCTTTAATTGCAATTTCTTCGATTATATTATTTTTCTGTAAAACACTTATAATTCCTGCCGTTTTTGAACTAATATTTGGAATGATTTCAAAATTTTTTGAAATGAAATTACCATTTTCAACTAATAAAATATTTTTATCACAATTTAATTTATAGGTTTCTTCTGATAACCAAATTAAAGACGTTTGAAGAATTTTCTTTTTTAATTTTAATCTCAAAAAGATACTTTCCATTTCTTGGAAGTTTAAAAAATTCTTATAGAACACAAAACCATTTTTATCAATCTTAGGTTCTAAAATTTTTAAATAAGTATCATAATGATTTTTACTAATTCTTTCATAATCTTCTTTGGTTATTTCATAAGGGATATTATATGAAATAAAATTATCCAGGGTTCCCTGTTTTTGTTTAATTCGTTGATCATAATACATAATTCCACCTGTTAAGGTTTTAAATTTATTATTAAACGAACTTATAAACGGTTTATATTTTTTGCAACGTTTCCAATTATTAGAATTTGAATCTTCTAGTGTAATTAAATATTTTGAATTAGGCGAACTAATTAAATAATTTTTATTGTTTTTAGGGTTAACAATTTTTTGGGCATAAGCATTTTCTAAAAAATATGTGTCATTTGTAATTTGAATTCGTTGTTCTAAGACACTTTTCTTTTTATTAATTGTTTTAATATAACCAGAGTATTGGTTTATTAGTTTTGTTCTAAAAATATAACTATTTTTATTTATTTTGTGATCTGTATAAAAATTTAAAAATGAATTACTTGGAGCTTGGTAAACTTGACCAGATAAAATCCACAATAAGCGATTTTGTGTTATTAGATTAGTTCTTGTCTTCAACCTAGGAATAAAAATTTCCCCAGCTGTATCACTTAATATTGGTTTTCTTTCTGTTAACGTTTGTTTTTCTGTACTTATTAGCTCTCCTATTATTGCTGATTTTTTAATGTATTGATTACTCTTTACAAATAACATTGTATTTCGTAATAATTCCACTTGGGTAATTTTTTCATTTGGTTGTTCTGGAATTACTATTAAAGAACCTGAATTTTTAGTAACTAATACATCATCACCTCGATTTGTACGTAAGATAATTGTTTTTAAAATTTTAGAAAATTTAACAATACCATTTGTTGGGCTAATGATTTGTTGTCTAGCTTCTGAAGTAAAAATCCCTCCCGTATGAAAAGTACGCATTGTCAGTTGAGTACCTGGTTCCCCAATAGATTGTCCAGCAAGAATACCTACAGCCTCACCAAGATCAACCAAATTCTGATTAGATAAATCCCACCCATAACACATTTGACAAATAGAATGGTATAAACTACATGTTAATGGTGAACGGATATGGAATTTTGAAATTTGTTTTTGTTTAAACAGCTCTAATAATTTTAATGTTATTTGTGTATTTGCCTCAGCAATTAAATTCTTAGTTTTTAATTCATAAACTGGTTTTGATAATATTCTTCCAATAATTTGTTCTTGATCTATTTTATTTTTAGTATCAATAAGAAATGAAGAAGATGTTAAACAATTTTTTTCTCGAATAATAATATCCTGTGCAATATCAATTAATCTACGAGTTAAATAACCTGAATTCGCTGTCTTTAAAGCTGTATCAACAATACCTTTCCGAGCACCATAGCCCGACATTAAATAATCTGTAATTGTTAAGCCTTCTCGAAAATTCTTTTTAATAGGTACACGCATGATTTCACCGCTAGGATCAGCCATAAGCCCTCTCATACCTACAAGTTGACGAACTTGCGATAAATTTCCTCTCGCACCTGAAAAGGCCATGATGTAGACTGAATTTAATGGGTCGTAGGTTTTAAAATAAGATACTACATTATCTTTTAAGGACTCACTTGCAATACTCCATGTATCAATAATTTTTTGAAAACGTTCTACATCGGTAATTTTTCCTTTTAAACAAATTTTTTCTGCATTTAAAATATCTTTATTTGCTTTTTCTAACATCTCGTTTTTTGTCGCAGGAACTTTCAGGTCTTCAATGCTAATAGAGATACCTGCTTGTGTTGCATATTTAAATCCAAGATACTTTAATTCATCAGCTAATAAAGAAGCTTGCATAGAATCGTATTTCGAAAAACTCCATGCTAATAGCTCTTTTAATTGTTTTTTATTAATAAGTGTATTTTGATAACTATAATCTTTCATAATCCTTTTGAGTCATTATTTTTTAACAATTAAATTTTATAATTCAATATTTAAAGTTGTTTGAATTGTATAATTTAAAAGAACACGTCCGGTTGTCGTTTGTAAATATTGAACAATTGTTCTATCATTTTTATCTTTACGGATTTGCAGATTTTCATAATATTCAATATAACTTTCATCTTTTAATTTTATTTTTTTTATAAATTTTGAAGGTTTATGAATTTTATGTTTATAGCGAACCCAAATTGATGTATGAATTTCAATTTGATCTTGGTTATAAGCTAATATAACGTCATTTAAATCAGCAAAATAATGATTGGAACCTAGTAATCCTTTAATATTATTTACAGTTAAATAATAACAACCTAATACCATATCTTGACTTGGCATAATAATTGGTTCACCATTTGCAGGTGATAAAAAATTATAAGGAGCTAGCATTAACATATAACATTCTGCTTGAGCTTCTACTGATAGGGGAACATGAACAGCCATTTGATCACCATCGAAATCTGCATTAAAAGCTGAGCATACTAATGGGTGTAATTTAATTGCTCTACCTTGAACAATAATTGGCTCAAAAGCTTGTATTCCCAATCTATGTAATGTAGGTGCTCGATTTAAAAAAATAGGATGATTTGCTAATACCTTTTCAAGAACAGGGTCGATAATTGGTTCATTTTGCTGAAGTAAATTTTTAGCAACTTTCATATTACTTGCTAACCCTTGATTAATTAATTCACGGATTATAAAAGGTTGAAATAATTCAATAGCCATTTCATAAGGTAAACCACATTGATTTAGTTTTAAGCTTGGGCCTACTACAATTACTGATCTACCAGAATAATCTACTCGTTTACCAAGTAAATTTTGACGAAAACGCCCATGTTTTCCTTTTATAATATCTGATAAAGATTTTAATGGTCGATTACTTGCGCTTAATGCAATCTTTCCTCTTTTGCCATTGTCAATTAAGGTATCAACAGCTTCTTGTAACATTCGTTTTTCATTTCTAATAATTAATTGAGGAGCATCAATTTCTAGTAATCTTAAAAGACGATTATTACGTGTAATAATTCTTCTATATAATTCATTTAAATCAGATGTTGCAAAACGTCCACCTTCTAGTTGAATCATAGGTCTTAATGCAGGTGGAATAACTGGCAATATTGTTATAATCATCCATGAGGGATTTGCACCTGTAGTTAATAAATTTTCTAAAATACGGATTCGTTTAATTGACTGATCACGTAATTTATAAATTCGTTGATATTCCCATTTTTTCGACCAGTGTGAAAAATTATAAAATGGTTGTTCTTGATGAAGTACTTTACTACAAAGCATAATAAAGTTTCGTGTTTTAATTATTTCTTGATCAAGATTTAATTTTTCTAATTCACGTTTAATTAAAACGGCACCAATTAAATAATTTGGTGTTGATCTTAATAAATATTTTGGTGTATTTCTACGTCTATTACGTGATTTTGAATATGGTTTTAAAGGATACCCTGTAAAACCTAATTCTCTACAACGTCGATACTGTTGTAAATCCCAATGTAACCCATAAAATGCAATTTCATCTTCGGCAATAAAATAAGCAAGAGATGCTAATTTTATTCGTTTTATTCGTTCATCATAAAAATTTACAATATTAGATTTTTTTGCTTTAGACTTGTCTTTAAGAAATTCTTTACAATTTAAAAGTGCTTTTGAACTTGTTAAATAATTTCGACATTCAAGACTTGAAGATGGGTATTCAGGTATATCTTTATTATCTTTTTCTTTAATGTCTTTTGAGTCTGCAAATTCTGTCCACCCAGTATCTAATCGTTTCTCACATTGTTCTACTTCGAGTAATAAAGCAATATAATTAGGGCGACTATTAGTATACCAAACATGTGTAACAGGATAAATTAAATTTATATGGCCCATTCTATGACGCCGAACTCGTGATTCTGTTAACTCTACACCACAACGCTCACATATTAAACCTTCATATCTAACTCGTTTATATTTTCCACATGCACACTCTAAACTTTTACTAGGGCCAAAAATCCTTTCACAAAATAATCCATCCATTTCAGGTTTGAATGTCCGATAATTAATTGTTTCAGATTTTTGAACTTCCCCAACAAATTGACCATTCGGTAATTTCCTATGAGACCATTGTAATATTCTCATAGGAGAAGCTAATTTTATTTTTATATAATCAAATTCTTTTTCAGACCTTATCATAATGAGTTTTTAAAATGAGATATTATTTATATTTGATGTATGAGAAAATGTTTTCAATAGAGGATTATATTTTTCAATTAAATTTAATTCAATTTCATATGATTGATCTGAACTAAATTCATCAATTCTATAAGTACTTAGATCTAACCCAATTGATCTTAATTCTTGTACTAAGACTTTAAATGATTCTGGCACTCCAGAAGTTGGTATTGGTTGACCTTTAATTATAGAATTTAACGTTTCATTTCGTCCTTGCATATCATCGGATTTAATTGTTAATAATTCTTTTAATGTAAAAGATGCACCAAATCCTTCAAGTGCCCATACTTCCATTTCACCAAATCTTTGACCCCCGTGTTGAGCTTTTCCTCCTAAAGGCTGTTGAGTTACTAATGAATAAGGCCCTGTTGCTCTTGAATGCATTTTATCATCAACTAAATGAATTAATTTTAACATATAGGCATTACCAACTGTAATTGGATTATCAAATTCTTTACCTGTTCTTCCATCAAGTAATACCATTTTCCCTGGAGAATACGGATTAAATAACCACGCTTCATTATTCTCGACTGAAGCTTGTCTTAATTTCTTATTAATTAAAATACGAGAAACCTCTGACCCATACATTTCGTCAAATGGTAAAATTTTAAAGCGACGATTTAATTTATGACCAGCTAATCCTAATAAACATTCATATAACTGACCCACATTCATTCTTGATGGAACACCTAAAGGGTTTAAAATAATATCAATTGGAGTTCCATCTGGAAGGAAAGGCATATCTTGTCTAGGTAAAATACGCGAAATTATTCCTTTATTCCCATGACGTCCTGCAATTTTATCCCCTACTTGAATTTTTCTTATTTGTGCAATAAAAATTTGAATTTTCTCAAATTTATAAGCTAGTTTTGTTCGGCGGTTAAATGTCAAAGTTTCAATAACCCTTCCATATTCACCTTCAGGCATTCTAAAGGATGTATCACGAACTCCTTTAGCTTTTGCTCCAAAAATAGCTCGAAGTAATTTAGATTCTGGTAATTGTTCAGAATCATCTTTAGGAATAATTTTTCCTACTAATATATCACCTGGTTTTACAAATGTTCCAACTGTAACTATTCCATCTTCATTTAAATTTTGAACATCAGAAATACTTAAATTAGGAATATTATTTGTTGTTTGTTCCGACATTTCTGCTGTTCGATCAATTTCAATTTCATATCTTTCAATATGAATAGACGTAAAGATATCTTCATAAACTAAACGTTCATTTATTAAAATTGCATCTTCAAAATTATATCCTTGCCATGGCATATAAGCCACTAAAACATTTTGACCTAAAGAAAGTTCACTATTTATAATTCCTGGCCCATCAGTTAACATCTGGCCAGATTTAATTTTTTCCCCTTCCCAAACAATTGGTCTATGATTAATACAAGTTTCTTGATTTGAGCGTTGATATTTTTGTAAATCGTATTTATAGTGACGACCTGAGTCTTCAAGGATAACAATTTTATTTGCTGTTACCGACTCTACAATTCCTGCCCGTTGAGCATTTATTACCATACCTGAATCTAAAGCAATTTGATTCTCCAGGCCTGTTCCGACAATAGGTTTTTGTGGTAATAATAATGGAACTGACTGTCGTTGCATATTTGACCCCATTAATGCACGATTGGCATCATCATGTTCAAAGAAAGGAATTAATGACGCTGCTACTGAAACAACTTGAATTGGAGAAACAGCAATAAAGTCCACTTCAGATGGCGTAACAGTTAAAAAATCTTGTTTATATCGTATAGGAATCAAGTTTTTTGTTAAATAATTTTCTTCATTTGTTGAAATATCAGCAGGAGCAATTTTATAAAAATCTTCAATATCAGCTGTTAAATAAATAGGATTTCCAGTTTTAATTACTTTTCCATTAATAACTCTCCAGAAAGGAGTTTCCAAAAATCCAGATTCGTTAACTCTTGCACATGTTGTTAACGAGGCAATTAAACCAACATTTTGTCCTTCAGGTGTTTCAATTGGGCAAATTCGTCCGTAATGGCTAGGGTGAATATCACGGACCGCAAAACTAATACGATCGCGATCAAAGCCTCCAGGTCCTAACCCACTAATTCTTCGTCTATGTGTTAATGAAGATAATGGATTTGTCTGATCCATATATTGAGATAATTGACTTGCCCCAAAAAACTCTCGAATAGTTGCTCCAACTATATTAAAACTCGATAATTGACTAGAATATGTTTTATTAGTTTGACTACGTAATTTACGTAATAATCTTTGAAAACCAATACGGAATAAATTTTGTAATAATTCGCCCACTGACCTAACTCGACGGTTTTTTAAATGATCAATATCATCACTAACTTGTTTAGAAGTAGATAATGTGATTAATTTATCAATTATTGCAAAAATATCTTCATAAGTAATTGTTGTGATACGTTTTGAAAGTTTTATATCTAATCGATTATTTAATTTTGAACGACCAATTTTTCCTAACCGATAATAAGAAGGGTCAAAAATACGAGAAAATTCAGAAATATTTTTATAATAATTTTTGTCTAAATTAAAACGTAATAATTTATTTTCTTGAGATAGAGAAGATGTTAAAATGGGTTTGTTAAAGTAAAAAAATTCAGAATTTTGTAAGTTTTGACAAATTTCTAAATCAGTTACCCCCATTTCTTTCAGTAAATGTATAATTGGTTTTTGAGTAACTTTATCAAGTTGAATGATAATTTCGTCTTCTTGATTCTTTATAGGATATTTTGATACATTTATTTTTGTATTTTTTTGAAAACCAAACCTTACCCATGATCCATATTCAGGAATTAATGTTGCTGTATATAATTCTTTTTCTCCATATTTTCTTTTATAAATATCTTTTATTAAATGATCATTTTTATATTGAATAATTTTAGATTTTGTCTTTAAGTATTTCGTTTTATTTTTAAATATTTTTGCTTGGGATTGTTTTCTTTTCTTATCTTTTTCGTTTTTTGTAAAATTATATTTAAATTTAATAAGTTCTTTAAAACTATTGGTAAAGTAAAGATTTGATTGTACGCTATTATTTTGAATAACGGCGTTAATCTTTGGTGTAATATTTAATTTTAAGAAGTTAAAATTATTAAGATAGGTAAAATTCTCTAAATCTCTAAGTAAAAAACTAAGTATTTCAGTATGTCTATTTAAACTTAGTAAATATTCTGATTTCTGAAACAATTCATTATATAAAAGTTTAATTTGGTTAAATTCTTTTA